CTTGATATTTGGTAGGATAGATAGAGTCAAAATCCATCCTAAGGTTCCGAATTAGACCAATGGAATTCTGTCTGCTATATTTATAATAAAAAAAGTGCTTCTGAATTGATCTTATCCTTTAAGAATTTGGATTTTTCTTTGTTGATTAATAACTTATTCCTTGAATAAAATACTTTTTGTAATAATATCGCATAGATATTTCAACCTATTATTTTCAATTCCGAAAAAGAATTAGACACGATATTAGTTCATGAATAATGAGAATAATTCTATCTCTCTAAATTAAATATGTATCTAGGAAAGAAAGAATAAAACAAAAAAGATCTTTTTTGTTTTTCAATTATATTCTTTCTATTTTATTTCGTTCCTATTCTCCTTTCTCAGAAAAAGGGACTTTAACCAAAGTAAAAGATTACTTCGTTCTTGATAGTTATTCACTTAATCGGTGGATAGGAGCATACTCTGGATCGGAATTGTGGGGAGTACTTCTTGATCATTTCTACTAACTTAAAGTCCCATTTCGAATTCCTTTTCTGTACAGAAATATCCTGTTGGATAACTTCTATAATTTGCATTACTAATCCTTTGTGTATTTTGGTCTTCCTAACCATCCACTCAATTTTGCTTTAACCTCCCGTTATAAGTAATACATCTATGCTAATAGATAGTAAAAACTCTATACGGTTGATCTTTTGAACCCGCTTCAAGTCATGATGATTAATCAACCACTCTTGGGGTAAACCGTCTTTACTACTTATGTTTACTTTCACTTTATTCTTGTACATAGGAAATGAGACTCAATCCTTTTACTGCAAATTTACAAGCCGTTTTCTTTCACTCATATAACTATCTGGTTTAATTTATCAACCTAAATGATGAATAAAAAACGAAATATTCAACTCATTTAACTTTCTTCCTAGAAAGAAAAGAAATTGGGGAATTTTTATGTCTCACCGAATCACACGTAGAGATATTGATAACACACATAGAGTTAATGGTATTTCATAACTAATTGATTGAGCAGCAGCCCGTAAACCACCTAAAAAGGAATATTTATTGTTTGACCCATATCCTGACATAAGAAGTCCAACGGGAGCAATACTTGAAATGGCGATCCATAGAAAAACACCAATACTAAGATCCGCTAGAACAAGGTGATAGCCAAAAGGAATTACTGAATAACTTAGTAAAATTGATATGACTGCTATGGACGGTCCAATACTGAATAAACGAGCATCTCCTCTAGATGGAAGAAGATTCTCTTTGAAAAGTAGTTTTGTACCATCTGCTAGGGCTTGAAGAATTCCCAGGGGACCGGCATATTCAGGGCCAATACGTTGTTGTATCCCTGCAGAAATTTCTCTTTCTAACCAAACAATTACTAGAACGCCGATTGTGATTCCTAATACAAGAGTCAAAATAGGGACAAGTATCCATATGATCCCATAGATTTCTTTTAAGGATTCCAATCCGGAAAAAGAATGGATAGCTTCTATTTCTGTTGTATCAATTATCATTTCAACGATCAACTTCTCCCATAATGATATCTATGCTACCTAGTATTGTCATAATATCAGCCAATTTCATTCTTTTAACTAAGTGAGGAAGAATTTGCAAATTGATAAAACCCGGTGGGCGAATTTTCCATCTCCAAGGAAAAACACTCTGATCTCCTATCAGAAAAATTCCCAATTCTCCTTTTGGGGCTTCGACTCTCACATAAAGTTCTTGCTTTGACAATTCAAAAGTCGGAGAAGGTTTTTTACTAATAAATCGATATTCAAAATCATTCCATTGGGGATCTTTTACTTTATCAAAGCGTCGGATTTCTAAATTCTCATAGGGGCCCCCTGGGATTCCTTCCAGAGCCTGCTGAATAATTTTTATGGATTCTGTCATTTCACTGATTCGTACTAAATAACGAGCTAACGAATCCCCTTCTTTTTGCCATTGAACTTCCCAATCAAATTCGTCGTAACACTCATAATGATCAACTTTACGAAGATCCCATTGTATTCCGGAAGCTCGTAGCATTGGTCCTGATAAACCCCAATTTATTGCTTCTTCTCCGCCAATAATGCCTACGCCCTCAACTCGTTCTAAAAAAATAGGATTCCGTGTAATAAGCTTTTGATATTCAGCAATCCCTGTTAAAAAATAATCGCAAAAATCCAAACATTTATCTATCCAGCCATAAGGTAGATCAGCAGCTACTCCTCCAATGCGAAAATAATTATGCATCATTCGCATACCAGTGGCAGCTTCGAATAGGTCATATATCAATTCTCTTTCTCGAAAAATATAGAAGAAGGGAGTCTGTGCCCCAATATCTGCCATAAAAGGGCCTAGCCATAACAAATGGGAAGCTATACGACTCAACTCCAACATAATGACTCTAATATAGCTAGCCCTTTTAGGTACTTGAATATTTCCTAACTGTTCGGGTCCATTTACGGTTATTGCTTCTGTAAACATAGTCGCTAAATAATCCCAACGTGTTACATAAGGCAAATATTGTATAATTGTTCGGTTTTCCGCAATTTTCTCCATCCCTCTGTGTAAATAACCCAATATTGGTTCACAGTCAATAACATCTTCACCATCTAGAGTAACAATGAGTCGAAGAACACCATGCATTGATGGGTGATGAGGGCCCATATTTACTATCATGAGGTCTTTTCTTGTAACTGGTGCAGTCATAAGTTTTTTATCGATTCATTCTTCCATGAATTGCTGAAAGTGAAAAGAAGTTCATCCAAATTTCAATGAATAAGTTAAAATGACATGACTCCTCAAATTAACGAGTTTTTATCTCTCGAATATCCAACTGACCAATTAATTCTTTATAACGTACTCTATTTTTTTTTGACAAATAAGCTAACAGCCGTTGACGTTTTCCCAAAATTTTTCGCAAACCTCTCTGAGATAAATAGTCTTTTTTGTGCAATTCTAAATGTGAAGTAAGTCTTCGTATCTTATTGGTAAAACTTAATACTTGAAATTCAACAGACCCTCTGTTTTCTTCTTGAGAAATAACTGAAATAAATGAATTTTTTACCATAAATTGACCCTCTCCTTTTTAGAGATATGGATTTTACCGATCAGTAATAATAATGCTAGTAATTTAAATGTGGTATATACAATAATCTTAATTTCTTTATGGATTCCTAATTTTATCAATTCAAATTAATCAATCCAATTTTGAATTAGATTCAGATAGTGATACAAAAGGATGGTACATACATTTTTGAATTCATAAAAGCGAATAATTTAAACCTAAAATGAAAATGAAGAAGATTCTGTTGATTCATTTCTAGATCTAATTGATACGTTATTGATTTAGTATCGTATATTAGAATGGAATGTAAGACAAGGCATATGTGCATCTGCTTGTTTTCATATACCCTTTATGGTAGAGGATAAATGTACTATTAACGAATTTTCAATCGTGGATACATATATATCCTTAACATACTAAAACAACTACCATTATTGGTATCAAACCAATAACGATTCATACAAGCTAAATCTTCTAATCGATAATTAGGCCAAAGAAAGAACTTTAATTTAATTAATTCATTTTTATCTCTATCGGGATGTTTACTTTCATCCAAAAATTGATTGCAGTTTTTTACTTCGCCCCTCTTGTAAAATACTAGATTTCTATCCACACCGTTCCTTTTTTTTGAATTGAAACAAATTAGAATTCTCAACTCTCTACGACGTCTAGATGAGAAAATATTTTCAGGAACAACCAAATTAAAATGATTTTTGTATCTATTTCCATTTATTTTTTGATATCCTGAAATGGATTCATCAAAATGAGTCTTATCAACATATCTTTGTTCGCGGTATCTTTGATTAGTTTTTTTGTGCTTACTTTTGTGAACCAAGGAAATACCTATGGTTTGATACATAATAAATTGTCCATCATTTTTTACAGACAGACGAAGGGGTTCGATAATCAATACGCCCTTTTTCATCAATTCTGTAAGAGTTAAATTCTTTTCAATCAGCATTATATCCAAACTTATTTCTCTCCGTTGAATCGAGGATATAGTAATTTTTCTTGGATTTTTCAGTCTAAGCAGGAGACAATATACCTTGATATTATTGATCATTCTTTGATTCAAAGAATCGTCCCATCTCAATTGAAAAAGCAAATAACGTTTCAGGAAGATATCTAGTTCTGCTTCTGTGTTACTTTTGTATTGTTTGTTCTTTTTACCTTTTTTCATTTCTGATCCCGCATAATCTTCTTCAATATCTTTTTGTTGGTTTGCTAGAACCGATCCAAGATTGCCTTGGTTTTGTACCTCTGATCCAAGATCCCCTTGGTCTACAGGTTCTTCTTGAGTTCGATGCTTTATTTTTTTATTCGATGGTATAAAAAAATCCACCTTTTGCTTTCCATTGATGTTTTTATTTGCACCAACATTTTCGTTTCTATTCCAATTTAAAAGAAGTAATTTGCTTGGTATAATCCACGGTTTGCTTTTATATGCATTATAAAGTCGCACAAATTCTGGGAAGAACCAAAGTTCTAGATTCGATATCGGACAATTTAGTATTTCTTCATTCATTCCCATCCAATCAAAAAAGACTTTTTGAAGGTTTGTTGCATTGATTTTTGGATCTTGATTAATCGTAAGATAAAAAAGATCTTTTTTATCTATTTTATCAATTATTTGATAATTATGATAATTATGAGTACTTTGATTACTCTTGATATCGCTCTTGGTCCAGGCCTCAATATCGACTTTTTGTCTAAGATCAAAATTGATGATTTTCCAATCCAAATATTTTCTATCAGAATTTTTTTCGATATATATAAAATCGCCCCAATTATTGATAATGGTACTCTCGAGGATATCAAAAAAGTTCTCTTTATGTGTGTTGGAATTATAAGAAAGCTCTTGGTTCTTATTTATTTCAAATCGCGATCCATAAATAGAAGAGTGCCTCTTATTTTTATTTTCATAATTAAGAGATTTATATGATAAAAGATCATATCTATAGTATTTTGGAAAATTCTCTTTTTGATTCAATAATGAATATACTTCAGGATCGTTTTGTTTTTTGTAATGAATTAATTGGTCTTTTTCATATGAATCCCATTTGTTTAAATTTGGATTTTGAGTCATACGACATTGATTAATTCTATTTCGCCATTTTTTTGGTATTAATTTTGACCATCTAATCTGAGATAAATCGTATTGATAATGCCCTCTTAACCAGTTTTTCCACTGATTCTTTCTATAATTCTTAAGTTTCTTATGCCTTAATTCAGGCTGAAATATTCCTAGTGTTCCAAAAGAATCCTTTATTTCAGTCTTAAGAAAAAATGATGTTCCCTGATATTGAAAAACAGATCTTAATTTATACAAATTTCTAACTTGAGTTTGTGATAACTTGTAAAATACATATGCTTGTGACAAGTAAGATAAATCACTAAAAATATGTGAATTTTTCTTATTAATATTATCAAGTGACTTTTTTATAGTTGAAATAAAGCGAATTGTGTTTTTATTTTGTTTATTTATTTTTTCTTGATTTGGTTCATTATTGTAAATGTATTTATCAATAATTTTTTTTGTTGATTCAAGAAAAAGTTGTGTATTGATTCTGGGAATATTAATGATAGATAAAAAATTTTCTATGTATATTCTTTCAATGAAAAATTTTAGAAAATAATGCAATTTATAGGTTAATCGAGCATTTCTTCTTTTTAATATTTGCCAAATATTTTTTGTCAACTCTAATCTTTTAGCACTATAACTTCTTTTGTTAAGACTAATGTTTATTGCTGGAGTTACTTTTTTTTTCTCTTTTCTAATTCTTTCTATTTGATTTCTGATTATACTGATTCTATCAGTCAGATCTTTCATTTTTTTTTCTGTCAGTGAAGAATTTGTCCAATCTGGAGATTGAATTTGACTGAATGATTCATGAATTATCTGATTGCTGATTATAGAATCTTTTTCTTTTTGAATTTCATTCAATTCATATACTTCTCTTAATCTAAATAATGGAATTGGATTAACTTTTGAGAGTTCGTTTATTTTTTTTTTTATAAATATAATGCTTTTCATAACCCGTTTTTTTGTTTCTTTTGAAACTTTTAGAAGTAATTTTGTTTTTCTTTTTAAAACCCTTAGAGCTAGAAAGTACTTCTTTTTAAATTTTCCTATTTTTTTTTCGAGTTCCCTAATAATAGGCTCAAAAAAGGAAGGTGGTTTTCGAGGAGAACCAAAAGGAAGTTCAGCTTCCATCCCCCAAACTGTTAAAAAACAAAAATCATCTTTTTGTTTTTTCTTTTTTATTAGATTTCTATGAGAGGATTGTAGTTTAGATCTGTGCCAAGGTTTCAAACGGAAAGGAAATAGGATTTTTATCTGAATCCCGTCTGTCAACCAATTTTTCGGAAATTCTGTTTCTGATAATTGAACACCATTATAGGTACATTTAACATGCATTTCTCTATTCCATTCCTGTAAATCCTCAGACCATTCAGGAAGTTGAAATAATAACATACGTCCAACATTTTTGGCTATTATCAAGGAAGGTAATAGAATATATTTTCTAAGAATTGATTGAGTTATTAACATGGAACCTCTTATTACTTGTGCAAATGGAATGGTATCCCAGGCTTCTGCTATTTCTATCCGTGCTTTCTCCTTTCTTTTGTTCTCCTCTTTTTTGTCCCTCTCTTCTCTTTTTGTCTGTTCTTCTATATACTCTCCAATTTTGATTTCTGCCCCTTTCCTTACCCAATTTCTAAAAATTGGTTTAATTAGTCGGGAGATATCAAAAGAAAAAAGCGGGGATTTTTTTATTCTGTCCAAAAAAAGCGGGGAATGCGCATTTGCTTGAAATAGCTCCCAAATAACAGTTTTACGCCTTTGAACACGCATAGAACCTTTGATTATGCCTCGTCGAAAATCTGATTGTTGTGAATAGCGTATCAAAGCCACTTCGTCTGTTCGATCCGGAGTATCGGTATCCTCGCTATTAGGAGCGGTATTCCGAGTAAAAATCACCACACGTTTGGCTTTTCTTGAGCGAATTTGATGATCCAACGGCACCTCTTGTATATATTCTCCTGATTGTTGTTCCAAATCGGTGATTAATTTGTATGGCCTGCGAGGGACTTTTTTACTGATTTCTTTTATTCCAATAGATTCTTTTCGAATTTTTTGATCATTAGGATCAGTTAGAATTGCATTGACTAATTCTTGGTAATCAGTATACGGAAGAAGAATACTATGAATCCGATTTATCCCAATTCTCTTTTTAAAATTTTCTAAATTTTCTATAGAAGTTCTGATTGAAGGTGAAAATCTTTTTTTGATTGTTCCACGATATGGTCCGTTCAAGAAAGGATCATACATTTTAGGCAAATATTCTTTTTTAGCATCGTCATTACACAATCTGGTCCTTGTTTCGATTATATCTAGAGAAAGGGATTCCCTGTCTATAACTTCAATTCTATTTATAAAC